AGAAAGGGTTTTTCTTTAGTAAAATTAAAATTTTAGTTTAAAATACCCGCAATACCTAATTGTGGGGTATCCTATATAAGATCTTTGACGAGAAAAGAAAAAGGTCATAATGAAGAAATGGGGTGATTCAAGATTTATTGCGGCAATTCAAGAATTTCAATGTTTCAACTAAAGGTTCATACTCTAAGACTTATATGATTTTATCAATTGTTATAATTTTTTTCTTGAATACTTGAATAAATAATTAAGACAGTATTCAAAATTTCATCGAAAACTTACAGCAGCTTGCCAAACAAAGGCTAAAAGAAAAAACAGCAAAGGTATGACCGGCATAAAATCGACAATTGGATTTAAAAAAGAGTAGGCCTCGGGTAATTTGGCCAAGAAAAAACTACTCGAATAAAGGGCAGAGTTAAGACAGATACCGATCAAACTAAAAATATTAAGCATAACAAAGATTTTGTTCTTGGAGATAATTGTATTTTGATTGAGTTATTGATATAAGGCAAAAAATAATGAAGAAAGTAAAGTAGACCAAAAAATCCTTTCAACCCACTCACCCAATCAAAAGCCTTCAATTCTAAAATAAGAAATCATACGTTTATACAATACAATATCTTAATTAAATTATATGTAATGATCAATCAAGTCCAGTTTAATTCTATATTATATCTACACGTAGCAAAATCCTATCAACAATATAGTGCATAGATATGTATTTGCATTGGAATTGACGAATAACCAACACTCATATTAGTGTTTATTAGCGCAGAATTAAATTTTAAATGGGGCGTGGCCAAGTGGTAAGGCAACGGGTTTTGGTCCCGCTATTCGGAGGTTCGAATCCTTCCGTCCCAGAGCACCCATTATATCCGGAAAACTCTTGTTTTTTTGAACAAGACTCTATTTAAGATCTTTAATTTGAATTTAAGAGTGGAGTAGTGGCTAGAATATGATTCTTGTTTATAATTTTTACTTATTCTTCTCTGATTCAGAGAAGAATATTTTTTTCTCAAACTGAATTGCGTTCGAATGAGACAGAGATGTAACTTAATCTACTTAATCTAGTTGTTTTGTTATCTAGGTCAGATGGGAACATATACCCCACACCACACTAGTTTGAATAAAAAAAGTTGGACAGACTATCAAGGTTACATAAAACTTATGGAACCTCAAGTCAAATACAATGCATGGTATGTATTGTTAGCATTCTATTTCCGTAACAACGGCCTTTGTTTGTATTTTGTGAAAAAAAAACTTATGATCACTTAAATTGGAATCGTCAATTATAGAATATCCGGGATTAAATTACTTGCGGTGACAGTTCTTCCATTTATTTGATAACTATGGGATTAAAAAATTAGTGCTGAGACGTTTTCAGAAACTAACTACCCATTCATATCTATTTCTATTATAGATATAGAAGGACAAAAGTAAAGTATAGAGTTATTATTATTTAGCGATCGAACTAATGACTATTCACGATTTCGTATAAATACTAGTTCCAAACTAGAGGAATGTTATGGTAAAACTTCGTTTGAAACGATGTGGTAGAAAGCAACGTGCGACTTGAAGGACATGATCAGCTGTGGATGTAATAATCCACCATTTTATTATGAATAAAAGTGCTCTTGACTCGACATCCTTTGTTCTGCTCGACTATAACCCATCAGTTTTTCTTGGGTTGTAATGTAAAAAAGGGGGTAATTTACATGATGGAGCTCGAGTAGAAAGTATTGATTCATTTCTCAAGGGTAAGGGTCTAGGGTTAGTGTCAATTAATAAGTTTGAACAACTTCGTAAATATAGCTTCTATATAGAAATTGAAAGGATTCAATTTGAGAAAGTTTCAAATCTAAATCTAAAATAAAAGTCAAATTTGTTGGACTTGGTAAAACTTTTTCAATCAAAAGTGGAACACGCGTGAATCAACCGTTCTGATGATTCTTTGATAGAAAGAACTCACAAAAAAGGTATGTTGCTGCCATTTTGCAAGGATTAAGGATCACCGAAGTAATGTCTAAACCCAATGATTCAAACAAAAGATAAAGGATCCTGGAACAAGGAAACACCATTTTTCATTGTCTCAACAACTAAATCTGAAGAATAAAACAGATTCTAAACGAGACAAGAAGGGGGCTAGAGACCACTCAAAAAATGAAATAGCTTAGGGATTGTGAGCTATTTGAGAGTTATCCCACTTGAGTTATGAGTACAATTTTTTGTTTTACATTTCTAAATGAAAAAAATTTTAATCTTTAATCATAGTCTAATTGATTTGATGATTTTATGGATCTATTTGCCATTCTAATTTTATACATAGACATAACCTCGAATTTTTTTCTCGAGCCGTACGAGGATAAAACTTCTTATACGTTTCTAGGGGGGGTATTTTCATCTATCCCAATGAGCCGTCTATCGAATCGTTGCAATTGATGTTCGCTCCCGAAGAGAGGGGAGAGATCTACGGAAAGTTGGTTTTTATGATCCGATAAAGAATCAAACTTATTCAAATGTTCCTGCTATTCTATATTTCCTTGAAAAAGGCGCTCAACCTACAGGAACTGTTCATGATATTTCAAAGAAGGCAGAGGTTTTTACGGAACTTCCCTTTAATCAAACAAAATTCAAATAATGAAATACAAAGAGTATAAGCTTTTCTCTACTTCTCTACTATGCTCCGCCTTTTTGTATTGTTCCCATAGAATCCCCTGTTCTAGTGGTATTGGTATATAACAACAAAAAGAGAAGGTGGATATTCCCAAAATCGAGGGACTAGATGAAGAAATTGGATCTCGAAATATAAAATTATGACATTATCTTATCTGCAATCGACTGGTTTTCATTGGAACTCTACTAACAAATAATAATAACCACGGAATCAAACTTGCTTATTCGCTCAACTTATATTGATTGAATAACTCGGATTTTTTTTTTACTACTTTTTTATTCCTTGATCTACTATCTACACCTTTTTGCATCTATGTAGTGCCAATCCAACACCAGTCCTTATAGTTAATATTTCATTTTTTCCGTTTTCACCACTGTATTCTTTTCGTAACATTTATATTGACAACAGTGTATCGAACAAATATAATTTGATCGTGTATAAGTATAAATCTTTTCGTGCCATAGGTTCGGTTTTTTATTTTACTTCATTCAATTGATGGGTTCGTTGAATTCGCTGTGATACAATAATTTTTTATTGGAGTGAAAAAAAAAGTAGGTTGATCCATTTGTATATTTATATCTATTCTAAATTCTAATTATATTTTAATTTAGTATATTTGCATCTGATCTCTTCATTTTTATGTTCAGTTCAGAAGCGATTAAAATTTGAGATTTCTTTTTTTATTCTTAGTTTAAAATGTTTTGATTGTGTCATGGCACTCAAATTTAGTTCTATTTTTTTTACTGTATTGACATTTACACATCCTAATTGTTTTTAGATTTTTGGGTTGCTAACTCAACGGTAGAGTACTCGGCTTTTAAGTGCGGCTAGTATCGTTTACACATTTGGATGAAGCAAGGGATTCGTCCATACCATTGGTAGAGTTTGTAAGACCACGACTGATCCTGAAAGGGAATGAATGGAAAAAATAGCATGTCGTAGCAATAGATAATTCTGAATGAATTAAAAGTTGGGTCGAGTAAATAAATGGATAGAGCCCTATGGCTCTAATTATAGGGAAACAAAAAAGCAACCGGCTTCTGTTCTTAACTTTGAATGATTACCCGATCTAATTAGATAGACGTTAAAAATGGATTAGTGCCTGATGCGGGAACGGCTTCTCCTATGAGTGGATTATCCTTTTTTTTAATGAATCCTAACTATGTCGCTATTATCCATTATGCATTTTATGCATTGGAGAGGAATGTGTAGAAGAAGCAGTATATTGATAAAGAAAATTATTTCCAAAATCAAAAGAGCGATTGGGTTTAAAAAATAAAAGATTTCTAACCATCTTGTTATCCTATAACGAACATAAACCTATTAGATGAAAAAAAAAAAGAGGATAGAGAGTCCGTTGATGAGCTTACCTGTCTCCGAGGTATATATTATTTTATTATTAGACTACCTTGTTTTGACCGTATCGCACTATGTATCATTTGATAATCCAAGAAGTATCTTATGCCTATCTTTGGTTAAAATCTAATTTCAAATGGGGGAATTTCAACGATATTTTGAACTCGATAAATTTTTGAAACAGGACTTCCTATATCCGCTTATCTTTCAAGAGTATATTTATGCACTGGCTCATGATCATGTTTTAAATAGATTCATTTTGGTGGATAATTTTGGTTATGATAATAAATCCAGTTCACTAATGGTGAAACGTTTAATTACTCGAATGTCTCAACAGAATCCTTTGCTTATTTCTGCTAATGATTCAAACCAAAACCAATTGTTGGGGCATAACAAAAATTTATATTCGCAAATTATATCAGAGGTATTTGCAGTTATTGGGGAAATTCCCTTTTCCCTAAGATTAGTATCTTCCTTAGAAAGGAAAGAAGAAATAGGCAAATCTCAAAATTTACGATCAATTCATTCACTATTTCCGTTTTTAGAAGACAATTTTGTACATTTAAATTATGTGTCCGATATACTAATACCCTACCCCATCCATCTAGAAATCGTTGTTCAAACTCTTCGCTCCTGGTTGAAAGACGCCTCTTTTTTCCATTTATTACGCTTCCTTCTCTATGAGTATCAGAATTGGAATAGTCTTATTACTCCAACTCCAAAGAAATCAAGTTCCATTGTTTCAAAAAAGAATCAAAGATTATTCTTGTTTCTATATAATTCTTATGTATGTGAATACGAATCCATCTTCATTTTTGTTTGTAACCAATTTTCTCATTTACGATCAACATCTTCTGAAACTCTTTTTGAACGCATTTTTTTCTATGGAAAAATAAAAGTTCTTGAAGAAGTCGGTTCTAATGATTTTCCGCCCGTCCGATGGTTGTTCAAAGATCCTTTCATACATTATGTT